CTTTATCCATGGATCCTTTCCTAATACTCATTAAATTGGAAGTATTGATCCAATTAAAAAAAAGATTATGTTTCGCAATTAAATAATCCAATTTGTCAATTTTTAATTGACCCTTGGATACAAATCACGAGAATGTATATTCTTCCTCGAATCCTTCGTTGAGAGGTAAAGGATTAAATCCTTTTAAGAAAAAAAGTTTTTTTTCGGAATATGAATCAAATCAAACCGAGAGATCCCTTAACTATAAAAGGGATTAATAAAACGAATCCCACTTTTACCACTAAACTATACCCGCTACAATGCGATTATTGTATATAAATGAAACTTTTGTCGAACAAAAAAAGGTAATCGGACGTAATCAAGATAGGATCCAAAACAAAATAATGATGAAAATTATAGCATTGGTGTGTTTGTTTTGGTTTTGTCATGTTAGTAGACCTAATCAGATTAGTAAAAGAACACTCCTAATTCAAAATTAAAAGAAAGAAAGAACAAGTTCTTTCTTTTGCTGGAGGATTTTTGACAGAACAGGTAGGGCTCGATAAAACTATTTATGTTATGACATAAGAATGCATTGCACAACAATCCACAGTTCCTTATTTTTTTTTTCTTTTTTTCCAGTAAAGGAAAAAAAGAAGGAAAGAAAAGAAAGAATAATAATAATACAATAAAAAATGACACTTTGATTCTATAGAATGAAATTCCATATCATAGGAATGGAAAGATTCCTTCTTCTGATTGTTGTTTCAATAATCAATAATAAGCACTTTTGTTTTCAAACAAATCATTTTATCTATGATTTGGAATGGAACAAAAAATGGCCCGGCTAGGTACTGACCAGGCCAGGCCGTGAAAAGAAAAAAAGCTCTTTCGGAAGAAGAGGTATTCTTGCTTTTTTCTTTTTTTTTTATTCGAAATATCTCTTTAGAACCTTTTCTTTATCTAAATGGGATTGCTTATAAAAGTAGTATATATTAAAGTTGTATATATCAATATAGTCAAAAAAAGAATAAAGAGAGATAAAGAAAGGATTTTTTTCAAGCCTTATTTTTTGTGTAATGTAAGATAGTAATTATCCTTTTTCAATTGGGAGAGATGGCTGAGTGGACGAAAGCGTCGGATTGCTAATCCGTTGTACGAGTTTTTCGTACCGAGGGTTCGAATCCCTCTCTTTCCGTTTCCGTTGATGACTTGGTATTTTATTTATTTTTTTTTCAAAACCTTTCCCTTGTTTTTTTTTTTTATTTAATATAATAAATAAGGATGTACAATAGATAAAATCCGAAGTAAGAACATTGAAAAATTAAGCAAGTAAAAAGAAAGGCCTTTTTATTCTTCACGTCCAGGATTACGTCCTGGATCATTAGATAGGAATCCAAAGATGAAGAGAGAAACAAAAAATATCACTACTGTGTAAACAAAGAGTTTGAGAGTAAGCATTACACAATCTCCAAGATCTTTTTTTTTTTGAAAAAAAAAGAGAAGAGAATAGATTCTCCATTTTTCTACCCCATATCCTATTTTGACACCAATAAACGAAATGGTTTCTCGAAATCAAAAATCAAAAAGAATTTTCAGAAATTCATTTGGAATAAGAGTCGAGTCTTTTATTAAAAAAAAATATCTTTCCTATTTTGGGATGACTCTAAAAGGGTTTTTCAATAAATGAAAAAGAATCAGAATGAGGAAAGGAAAGAGAGTGAGTCAGATTTCTTGCAGCTATCTAAGAATTGTTTGAATCGAGGGTTCATGCTGTGAGACTTATCCGATCTTATCCATTGTTCGATTTTTTTTTTTCGAATAAATCATGTCTAGGACAGTATTAAAGATCTCATCGAAAACTTACAGCAGCTTGCCAAACAAAGGCTAAGAGAAAAAAGAGAAGGGGTATTACTGGCATAAAATCTACGATTGGATTCAAAAAAGCGTAGGCCTCCGGCAATTTGGCTAAGAAAAAACTACTCGAATAAAGGGTGGAATGAAGACAGATACAGATCAAACTAAAGATATTAAGCATAACAAACATTTTTTTTTCTTGGAAATTGTATTTTGATTGAGTTATTGTTATTGATAATTGATATCCCTTAAAAATGAAAAAAAAAAGAGTAAGGTATACCAAAAAATCCTTCTTTGAACTCAACCAATCAAAAATCCTTCAATTCTTACATTAAAAAAGAATAGAAGAAATCATACTTTTATACAATATCTTAATTGAATTATATGTAATGATCAATAAATTCAGTTTCATTGTATCTCTACACGTGTCAAAACCCTAGGAACAATAGAGTCCATAGATATTTTGGATTGGAATTGACGAATAACAAAAAACAATACTAGTGTTTATTAGTATTGAATAGAAATCGAAATGGGGCGTGGCCAAGTGGTAAGGCAATGGGTTTTGGTCCCGCTATTCGGAGGTTCGAATCCTTCCGTCCCAGGGAATACCTATTATCTATATAGATAGAAATATCTATTATCAGAATAAAGAAAGGTTGTCTTTTTGAACTGTCTTCTTTACTCTTTAAGAGTCAAATATTGGATATTATGTGATTCTTGTTTCTGATTTTTAATGATTCTATTCTTCTTTAAATCCTATTTTTTCACAAATTAAATTCAAATAAGATAGATATAGATGGAACTTAATCGAGTTGTGATCTAGGAACATAGATTCGAAGAATTGGAAATAAAGAAAAAGGGGGATTGCAAAAGAAAGAGGTTGAATGCGCTTTTCATCGTATGTCCATCCCCTTATACTTTGAATATTCATATTGAAGTTTAAGTTAGTTACTTCAAAAAGTCTTACGTGCCATATAATAAGAATTAATTAACAATGTAAGATATCAATTTCACTAGCTGTGCTTGTACAAATTGGATTAAGAAATAATCAATTACATACATATAACATATCTATTTTCTTTGAACCTCATTTTTAGGTATTTCATTTCGTATTTGATTTGGTTCTCATAAATAATTGTAAATATATGGAATAATATAGACAGGGGGTAATTCATACATTCTATATTCTATTCTCCTTACTTTAAATAAAAATTATTGAACGAACCCCCACCAGTCAAAGAAACTACGCGTAAAATGAGGAAATGCTTAATGTATTATTGTTGTTCTATTTCAGTGATAACGTTTTTTGGTTTTTTGAAAAAGATTTTTGATCCGTTCATTTGAAATATTCTATATTGAATATTCATAATTCATTCCACTGACAATTGTTCAGTCTATCTGATAGAGGGAATTATTTTTTTTTTTTTTTTTTATGATTTTCTTTTTCAGTATGAAATGAAAGAAAAAGAGCCTAAATCTTCCTTTACATCAATTTTTTTTATCCACTCCACGAAAAAAAGAAATAAATTTCTTTTTCTATCTATCTATATTTTTTTAATCACTGAGATTTAGGTTTAATTCAAAGATAGATTATTTATGATGATAAATGTAATCTTTAGTAAAACTTTATTCATCAAATAGTGATATCCGGGTAGGTTTTTTTTTCAATTCAATAACTATTTGAATTTAATGATTTCTTATGAGTATTTAATATTCGAAGAAGTCTAAGATTGTTGAATATATCCTCTCAAGTTACTTGAAGATGCAATGTAGATTTAATACAAAGAGCTTTTTTCTTTCTAATATTTAGAAATTAATAATTAATAAATAAAATAAAAATATTGCATTCATCCAATAAAAAGAAAATCGAGGGTGAAATTGAATTCTTTCTAAGACTTCTTTAGAAAGCAATGTAACGACCGAACAAATGACTATTCATGATTCCCTAATTGAATCAATTACATATCAGTTCCAAACTAGAGGAATGTTATGGTAAAACTTCGTTTGAAACGATGTGGTAGAAAGCAACGTGCGACTTGAAGGACATGATCAGTTGTGGATTCTTACACCCACCCTTTTGATTCTATTTGATTCTATAGGAATGAAGGTGCTCTTAGCTCGACATCCTTTGTTCTGTTCCACTAGAAACCTCATTTTTTCTTGGGTTGTAGTGTAAACAGTATGTGATGTAGCTCGAGTAGAAAGTATTGATTCATTTCTCAGGGCAAGGATCTAGGGTTAGTGCCAATTAATAAGTTGGAACAACTTCGTAAGTGTAGTCTATTTTCGATTTCTAAATCGAAAGGATCCAATTCGAGCAAGTTTCAAATCCAAAAAAGGAAAATTTGTTGGAATTAGTGAAACTCTTTTGATCCAAAGTGTATCGTGCGGGAATCAACCGTTTATGATTCTTTGATAGAAATAAATCAGAAAAAGGGGCATGTTGCTGCCATTTTGAAACGATTAAAAATCACCGAAGTAATGTCTAAACCCAATGATTCAAGGCAAAGAGAAAATATTTTTGAACAAGGAAATATCTTTTTTTTAATTGTCTCGACAACTAGATCAAGAATAAGGAGTCCGAATAGATTCTAAATGAGACAAAGAAAAAGGGGTTAGAGACCACTCAAAAAATCAAATGCCTAAGGGTTTTCTTTTGAGCTATTTCAGAGTTACTCAACTTGAGTTTTGAGAATACAAATTCTTTTTTTTGATAAAGAAAAAAAAGTATTAAATAATCATAGTCTAATTTATTTGATTTAATGCTTTTATAGATCTATTTGACATTAGAATTGTATACATAGACATATCTATATTCTAATTTCTCGAGCCGTACGAGGAAAAAACTTCGTATACGTTTCTAGGGGGGGTTCTAGTTTATCTACGTCTATCCCAATGAGCCGTTTATCGAATCGTTGCAATTGATGTTCGATCCCGAAGAGAAGGAAGAGATCTTCGGAAAGTGGGTTTTTATGATCCGATAAATAATCAAACGTATTTAAATATTTCTGCTATTCTCTATTTTCTTGAAAAAGGCGCTCAACCTACAGGAACTGTTTATGATATTTTAAAGAAGGCGGGGGTTTGTTTTTACAGAATTTCGTCTTAATTAAAGGAAAGTCAATTAATGAAATACAAAAGAAGAGGGTGTGGGTGATTCGTATATAGCTTTGTATAAGTATAAGTTTTTTTTTTCTACTATACTTTCCCCACTCCCTTCCTCTTCTTTTGCTCTATTTATACTTTTTTTTTTTATTGTATTCTTTTCTAACTATTCATATTGACAACAGTGTATTGAACAAATATAATTCGATCGTGTAGAAAGGGATCTATTTATCTTTCTTATAGTTTTCTTTCTTAGATTTCGTTTTTTTATTTTACTTCATTCACAATAAAAAAAATATCTATATATATGGGTTCGTTCGATTTTTTGTGATACAAACAAGAAGTCTTTTTTGGTTAAAAAAAAATGGATAACATAAACGAGAAGAGTCAATCTATCAAAATTGCTTTTTTTTTTTTATCTGAAAATTTGATTATTCTTATTGGATCTCTTTATTTTTATTTTTTAGATTCATAATTTTAGAATCAATTTGAATTTTATTGCTAGTTCGATGTTTTGATTGCGTCGTGCAATTGAATTTCTTTATTTTTTCCAATTGTATCTACATATCCTAATTTTTTTTCGGGTTGCTAACTCAACGGTAGAGTACTCGGCTTTTAAGTGCGGCTAGCATATTTTACACATTTATATGAAGTAACGGATTCGTTCATACCTTCGGTAGAGTTTGTAAGACCACGACTGATCCTGAAAGGAATGACTGGAAAAAACAGCATGTCGTATCAATAGAGAATTCTGAAAATATTTCATTCTTACTGGATCGGTTCAAAACCTTGTTTGAATTCTTAGTGAGAAAAAAATGAAATTAATTCAGAGTTGGGTCGAATGAATAAATGGATAGAGTCCTATGACCTCAATTAATTATAAAGAAAGAAAAAGCAACGAACTTCTGTTCATAATTTCTTAATTTGACTGATTACCCGATCTAATTACACGTTAAAAAGATATTAGTACCTGGTACGGGAAGGGCTTTTCCATGAATGGATGATTATCCATTTTTTAATGAGTCCTAACTATTAGCTATTTCCTATTCTAGGTTGTACATAAATGTGTAGAAGAAGCGGCATATTGATAAAGATATTTTTTTTTCCAAAATCAAAAGAGCGATTGGGTTGAAATGAAAAATAAAGGATTTCTAATCCATCTTCTTATCCTATAACGAATATAAACTAATTCGATTAAAAAAGAGAGGATAGAGAGTCCGTTAATGAGTCTACCTGTCTACGAGGTATTTATTCTTTTCTTACTAGAATACCTTGTTTTGACTGTATCGCACGATGTATCATTTGATAACCAATAAATCCCCTACCTTTTTTTTCTTTTTGGGGTCAAATCAAATTTCCAATGGAGGAATTTCAAGGATATTTCGAACTAGATAGATCTCGACAACATGACTTCCTATACCCACTTCTTTTTCGAGAGTATATTTATGCACTTGCTCATGATCATGGTTTAAATAGCTCGATTTTGTTCAAAAATGCAGGTTATGACAAGAAATTTAGTTCAATAGTTGTGAAACGTTTAATTACTCGAATGTATCAACAGAATCCTTTGATTTTTTCAGCTAATGATTCTATCCAAAATCCATTTTTTGGGCACAACAAGAATTTGTATTCTCAAATTATCTCAGAGGGATTTGCAGTCATTGTGGAAATTCCATTTTCATTTTCCCTACGATTAGTATCTTCTTTAGAAAGGAAAGAAATAGCAAAATCGCATAATTTACGATCAATTCATTCCATATTTCCTTTTTTAGAGGACAAATTTTCACATTTAGATTATGTGTCGGATGTGCTAATACCCTATCACATCCATCTAGAAATCTTGGTTCAAACCCTTCGCTACTGGGTGAAAGATGCCTCTTCTTTGCATTTATTACGTTTCTTTCTCCACGAGTATTGGAATAGTCTTATTACTCCAAAGAAACATATTACCCTTTTTTCAAAAGGTAATCCAAGATTATTCTTGTTCCTATATAATTCTCATATATGTGAATACGAATCCATCTTTCTTTTTCTCCGTAATCAATCTTCTCATTTACGGTCAACATCTTCTGGAATCTTTTTTGAGCGAATCTATTTCTATGTAAAAATAGAACATTTTGCCAAAGTCTTCTTTGATAATGATTTTCAGTGCATCCTATGGTTCTTCAAAGATCCTTTCATGCATTATGTTAGATATCAAGGAAAATCAATTCTGGCTTCAAAAGATACGCCTCTTCTGATGAATAAATGGAAATATTACCTTGTTACTTTATGGCAATATCATTTTTATGCGTGGTTTCAACCAGGAAGGATCGATATAAACCAATTATGCAAGTATTCTCTTGACTTTTTGGGCTATCGTTCAAGCGTACCACTAAATTCTTCAGTGGTACGAAGTCAAATGCTAGAAAATTCATTTCTAATAAATAATGCTATGAAGAAGTTCGAGACAATAGTTCCAATTATTCCTCTGATTGGATCATTGTCTAAAGCGAATTTTTGTAACACATTAGGGCATCCCATTAGTAAACCGACCCGGGCTGATTCATCAGATTCTGA